GAATATTTTTTTTATCGGGACGATAACTCTGAAAAGAAAGATTTCCTATCTTTTCTTTCAACTCAGGAGAAATACGGTCAGGCGGCGCTAATTCGAATCCCTCGGGCAAAATAAGAACAGCACCCACATTTAACCCTCCCTTTTTCCCATTACCAAGAACTTGTTTCAGTTGCATATCATAAGGAATTCGAAGAACTGCTTCAAATACAGTATCGGGAAGCACAGCTTGGGGAACTTCAATATCCACGGGCTTATTAGCTAAATGGCAATTGGCACATACAATTCGTCCGGTTGCTTCTCGTGGGTTTTCATAACCCTGCTGCGCAAAAATGGGATATGCATTTGAAATAGATGTCCGAGTTATTACGTATATCATGATCGATACAGAAATCGATCGAATCATCTGTTCCTTTACCCAAGAAAAAGTATTTCTATTTTCCATATCCAATCGCAGATCCCAGAATTTCTACAATAAATTAGATAGGTAGCTAAGCTAATCTAGTTCCCTATACACGAGTCTGTTGTCATTCTACTGCAACAGTTGTACTGGAATGATGAATACCTTGAGCAGGTAGAAATAGAAAGAATTTTGCTAAAATGGAAAAGGGCTTTCTTTCTAAAGGAAGAAAGATGCTAATTTGATTAATATCAGGAAATCAAATGAGTTTATGCTTCACTAATTGAATGATAAATGACTACAAGCGAAGGAGATAGACGGTTTAAAGAAAAAAAGATCCAAAATTTAAAACATGTATCTAGAATCACTGGAAAACTACAAACAAAAATAGTGAAAATTAGCTCATTAGGAGCCCATCCAAGATCGTTGTAGACCCAACGAATTAGTAGTTCCCAACCGCGGGTGGAGTGAAATCCAACAAAAAAATCAGTAACTAAAAGAATCAAAAAAGCTTTTATTGAGTCATTTAAGTTATAGAAGAATTCCTGAACCCAAGAATTCAAAATGACAAGTTCCTCTTTACCCAGAAAAAAAGAACCACTTAGAATAGCCAAACAGATTATATTTGTCGAGAAATGCAAAATGATATGGAGATGATCCTCATTATCTATTTTGACCAATTGTATTATTTCCTTGTGTATTCCTATAGGAGGTTTTTGTACATGTGTCTTCGGTTTCTCTTTTATCATTTCGTCCAAGAGAAAAAGTTCTTCTAATTCTATGAATCTTTCTAGAACCTTTTTCTCTTGAATATCAGTTAAGAGAGTTTCAGATTGCCTGGTATTCCACCAATTCTTAATCCAAAGTTCCAGACATTTGTTAAAAGAGAAAGAGACTCCCCAGGGCAAAAGTACGATAAATACAAGATATAGGAAAGAAGGCAATGCTTTCTTTTTTTTCATTTTTGATCTGTAAATTGAGTTGTTAATGAATCTGCTTCATTCGCTGACTCTATTTCATTCGCTGACTCTATATGATATTTCTTTTTATTTGAAGCAAAAATTCTATAACAAGGTTTGAGACCTTGTATCTATTCCTCTTTTTTGTATACTAGTGGAATTTCATTGCATTGGGTTCTTTCTTAGATCTAGATGGAGTGGAATAGAGAAATAGAATAAAAAAAAAAGCCCTTTCGGATGAAAATGGAAGAATATTATACCATATATCTCACTTGGACAAAACAAATTAGAAGCAATTTTCTCTTATCCTCGTTTGTTCCTTTCTTTAGATAAATACTCAAAAATCCCCTTACAATAACGAATCCAATTCATTCAATTCATTTCAAAAAAATTAAATCGGTATTCAAAATACTTCAATTGGTACGCGCAAGAAATAGGCCAATTCGGCAGCTTTTTGTTCAATTTCTCGTGGAGTAAAAAACTTCTCATCAGTACGAGTCAAGGGAATGACCCCCTGGCCCCGGATTTCCATATAAAGGATACGACGAGGATAAAGACCCTCTTTAACCTGAATTCTAATTGATTGGATATCCCGCATAAGGAATCGAAGGAAGACGCGACGTTTTATTCCAGGGAATCCCCAACGAAAAATGCACACTATTCCCTCTTTTCTATCGAATCGGTCATAACCACTGCCTACATTCCACAAAATAGTGCACCACAAGTAGGAGCTAATGAATAGGCCCGCGATTCCGTAGAAAGACATCACGACCCCCTGTGGAAAAAAAAGAATTTGTTGAGATGGAAGTACAGATATCATATTCTTACCAAGATAACTGGAAGCCCCAACCGATAAAAATCCTAGTGAACCTAGAAAAAGAATACAGGCCCAGAAAAAATTACCTCTTTTTCGAGAACCTTTTAGAAGTTCTATCCATATGTGTTCTGATCGCCAATTCATATTAGATATACTAAATCCAGCAGCGGTCGATTGAAATTGAGAGAATAAGCTAAATAATTTTGACTTTACTTTTTTTGATTCTGAAATCGCCTTCAGTAACTAGTACTCCTGTGAAATAATTGGTTAGATACATTGACTTTCTATTCAAAAAATATCTGTTGATCCACTTAAAATAAAACTCGCTATACCCGGCTCCGCATATGCATGCATTTATGCTCGTAGCCTATATCCGCATCCATAGCCGTTTTTCATTTTTCATTTGTGTGTAGAAAGAGCCACATACCCTACCATATTATATTACTTACACTAAAAAATATCTGTATTATGATCCTGCGTGGAAATACATTGAGAAAATTCGGCCCCATTGGTTCTAGACAATCTTATTTTTCTGCACAAAAAGAAATAAAGAAGCCATTGCAATTGCCGGAAATACTAAGCCTACTAAAGGCACGAAAATAGAAGGTAAGTTAAAATCCGTCATAGAATAGGTGTCTCAATTCAAATTTACTATTTCTATCTATTCGAAAAATATCTTAAGATTCTTATAATATAATTAAGTATATCTATTATAAGGAATATTGACTATTGTATTTTTTAGTTTGCAAAATAAAGATTTTTTATAGAATACTATAGAATACTTTAGTATTCTATAAAAAAAAATGAATGGAATGGATAATAAGAAAATTGCAAAAAAGGAGATTAAAAAGATTTGATTTTTCTTTTCCCGTCCTCATGACCTTTCTATCCTTCTAATCGAACTTGAAATTGGATTCAAAAGAAAGCGATTGTGAAAATGAAATACCTCTTTCAGAATACCCTTTAAAATTTGAAAAGGTCTCAGTACGACTTTTAGTCGAATGCGCCCATTTCGAATCCTAAATCAGTTTCGTCTACCTACTTCCACATGCAATACTTCTTCAACCACTCTCGGACCCCCACAAACGCAAGATGCGCGTCAGGTTTTGAAATAAGGATATCCCCCAACCCCAGTATACCGAAACTCGCTCTTATCCTATCCCACCGGTTGTAAGGATTCATACATAGGGCTTTTTAGTTGATTGATAGTGCCGTAAAGTTGAAGCTTTTTTAGACTTTTTTATTAAGCTGTAATTTCCTTCCTGCATACGTGCTCCTCTATCCTCTAGAAGCTCATACAATAATGCGCGGTAAAGGCGGAAAAATAGCATACTCAATCAAAATCAAAGGGCAAATTCTCTTACTTACTACAGATCTCATACTACCCCCTTAGACTTTTTAAGGCGATATACCACCCAAAGGGTATGAAAATGCCGGGTGGAGTTAGCTTTTCGACGAAAACCCGTCCCGTGCAGCGAAGTCCTGTTAGTAAGACCCCGCGCAAGACACAAGAATGGATTATAGAAGAATATTATTCCGAATACTCCTCCGGACGCGTATAGTAGCATTGCGATTCCTAATCTTTTTTCATTGATTCTTTCCCAATAAATAAAGATTTTTTCTGTAAATACTGCGTATTTGATTCCATTATCATATGATAATACTATATTTGTATTTATTTATTGTATTATACCTTTATATATTCTAAATATATAGAATAGAGGAATCTCGATTTGTCAAGTCTCATGATCGTATCAAGATCTATTTTTATTCGGCTCAATCTTTTTTTTAAGATTGAGCCGAGTTTAATTGCAATCAATTAGAAGAATAAAGAAGAATTACTGCATTTCGTAACTGCTTTTTTCTCTTTCTATTTCGCTTCTTTTTTATTTAGACCTTCTTTATATCTAGTTTTATCTACTTATCTAGTTTATCTACCGGCTCGAACTCGAATTTGATCGCCTTCCATATTTCACAAGCTGCGGCTAGTTCAGGACTCCATTTGCTAGCTGCTCGGATAATTTCATTACCTTCACGAGCAAGATCGCGCCCTTCGTTACGAGCTTGTACACAAGCTTCTAAAGCCACCCGATTAGCTACTGCACCAGGTGCATTTCCCCAAGGATGTCCTAAAGTTCCTCCACCAAATTGTAATACGGAATCATCTCCAAAGATTTCGGTCAGAGCTGGCATATGCCAAACATGAATACCCCCTGAAGCCACCGGTATAACACCTGGCATAGATACCCAGTCCTGAGTGAAAAAGACACCGCGAGCACGATCTTTTTCAATAAAATCATCGCGCAATAAATCAACAAAACCTAAAGTCATTTCGCGTTCCCCTTCTAACTTACCTACTACTGTACCGGCGTGGACATGATCTCCCCCAGACATACGCAATGCTTTAGCTAATACACGAAAATGCATACCATGATTTTTCTGTCTATCAATAACTGCATGCATTGCCCGGTGAATGTGAAGAAGTAGGCCATTGTCGCGGCAATAATGAGCCAAAGTAGTATTTGCGGTGAATCCCCCAGTTAAGTAGTCATGCATTACAATAGGAACCCCTAATTCCCTCGCAAATATAGCTCTCTTCATCATTTCTTCGACTGTACCTGCAGTCGCATTCAAGTAATGCCCCTTGATTTCACCGGTTTCGGCCTGTGATTTATAAATTGCTTCGGCACAAAAGACAAAACGGTCCCTCCAGCGCATAAATGGTTGTGAGTTTACGTTTTCATCATCTTTGGTAAAATCAAGTCCACCGCGTAGACACTCATAACACGCTCTACCGTAATTTTTTGCGGATAATCCCAATTTTGGTTTAATAGTACATCCCAAAAAAGGACGGCCGTACTTGTTCAACTTATCCCTTTCAACTTGGATACCATGAGGCGGACCTTGGAAAGTTTTTGAATAAGTAGTGGGAATTCGCAGATCCTCCAGACGTAGAGCGCGTAGGGCTTTGAAACCAAATACGTTACCCACAATGGAAGTAAACATGTTAGTAACAGAACCCTCTTCAAATAGGTCTAATGGATAAGCTACATAAGCGATATATTGATTTTCCTCCCCAACAACGGGCTCAATGTGATAGCATCGCCCTTTGTAACGATCAAGACTGGTAAGTCCATCAGTCCAAACAGTTGTCCATGTACCAGTAGAAGATTCGGCAGCTACTGCAGCCCCTGCTTCTTCGGGCGGAACCCCGGGCTGAGGAGTTACTCGGAATGCTGCCAAGATATCAGTATCCTTGGTTTCATACTCCGGGGTGTAATAAGTCAATTTATAATCCTTAACACCAGCTTTAAATCCAACACTTGCTTTAGTTTCTGTTTGTGGTGACATAAGTCCCTCCCTACAACTCATGAATTAAGAATTCTCACAACGACAGGGTCTACTCGATATGGATTAGGCGTAAATGAAACCTTTGCAAAAATCTTTTAAAACAAAAAGGGTATTCAATTAATATCAACTCATTAAAGAAAATGGAGGGCATGCTTAAGTTAATGAATATGTTTCATTCATATATAAGGCGTACACCCTGTGTATGTTCTATCCTATAGGAATTCTACTATAGGAATTCGATAGGAATTGAGTTGTTGTTATGGTAAGTTAACATGGTTCGTTATTAAACCATGGATTTGATTCACCAAATCCATCATTATTGTATACTCTTTGATAGATATAGCGCAACCCAAATCAATCCCTAATCCTTATTTTACAAGTTCTTAATAGGCCCCTTTCTTATTTTGAATGTAAATACCTAAATACTAAGAAAATTCTCTGTTGACAGCAATCTATGCTTCACAGTAGTATATATTTTGTATATCGAAGTCCTAGATAGGAAAGTAGAGTAGGGACAGATCCTCCACAAAAGGCGAAATGTATATGAAAAAAAAGATTGATTGAACTTTCCAACGGACTCATTCCATGAGTAAACGATTGAATGGGATTCGCTTGGGCAACGAAATCAAGTCCTCGTCCCCCTTTCTCTCTTATTGAATTAACTAATTCATTTCCTTTTGACTTTTGGATTTTTGGCTATTTTTTTGGATTTGATTTGGCATTATTCAACAAGAAAAAATTCGACAAATTCCTTTTTTTTTTGAAAATTATGTGATAATTATGAGAACCAATCCTACTACTTCTCGTCCCGGGGTTTCCACAATTGAAGAAAAAAGCACAGGGCGTATCGATCAAATTATTGGACCCGTGCTGGATATCACTTTTCCCCCGGGCAAGTTACCTTATATTTATAACGCTTTGGTAGTCAAGAGTAGAGACACTGCCGGTAAGGAAATTAATGTGACTTGTGAGGTACAACAATTATTAGGAAATAATCGAGTTAGAGCTGTAGCTATGAGTGCTACAGACGGGTTGATGAGAGGATTGGAAGTGATTGACACGGGAGCTCCTCTCAGTGTTCCAGTCGGTGGAGCTACTCTCGGACGAATTTTCAACGTTCTTGGGGAACCTATTGACAATTTGGGTCCTGTAGATATTAATGCAACATTCCCTATTCATAGATCTGCGCCTGCCTTTATCGAGCTAGATACGAAATTATCCATCTTTGAAACAGGTATTAAGGTGGTCGATCTTTTAGCTCCTTATCGACGTGGAGGAAAAATAGGATTATTTGGGGGGGCTGGAGTAGGTAAAACAGTACTCATCATGGAATTAATCAACAACATTGCTAAAGCTCATGGAGGCGTATCCGTATTTGGCGGAGTAGGGGAACGGACTCGTGAAGGAAATGATCTTTATATGGAAATGAAGGAATCCGGAGTAATTAATGAAAAAAATTTTGAGGAATCAAAGGTAGCTCTAGTCTATGGTCAAATGAATGAACCGCCGGGAGCTCGTATGAGAGTTGGTTTAACTGCCCTAACTATGGCAGAATATTTCCGAGATGTTAATAAGCAAGACGTGCTTCTATTCATCGATAATATCTTTCGTTTTGTTCAAGCAGGATCGGAGGTATCCGCCTTATTAGGGAGAATGCCCTCCGCAGTGGGTTATCAACCTACTCTTAGTACAGAAATGGGTTCTTTGCAAGAAAGAATTGCTTCTACAAAAAAGGGATCCATAACTTCGATCCAAGCAGTTTATGTACCTGCGGACGATTTGACCGACCCTGCTCCTGCCACAACATTTGCACATTTGGATGCTACTACCGTACTTTCCAGAGGATTAGCTTCCAAGGGTATTTATCCAGCAGTAGATCCTTTAGATTCAACCTCAACTATGTTACAGCCTCGGATCGTTGGCAACGAACATTATGAAACTGCGCAAAGAGTTAAGGAAACTTTACAACGTTACAAAGAACTTCAGGACATTATCGCAATTCTTGGGTTGGATGAATTATCAGAGGAGGATCGTTTAACTGTAGCAAGAGCACGAAAAATTGAACGTTTCTTATCACAACCGTTCTTTGTGGCAGAAGTTTTTACCGGTTCTGCAGGAAAGTATGTTGGTCTTGCAGAAACAATTAGGGGATTTCAACTAATCCTTTCCGGAGAATTAGACGGCCTACCCGAACAAGCTTTTTATTTGGTGGGTAACATCGATGAAGCTAGCACGAAAGCTATAAACTTAGAAGAGGAGAACAAATTGAAGAAATGAAATTAAATCTTTATGTACTAACTCCTAAGCGAATTATTTGGGATTGTGAAGTGAAAGAAATCATTTTATCTACTAATAGTGGCCAAATTGGCGTATTACCAAACCACGCCCCCATTAACACAGCTGTAGATATGGGTCCTTTGAGAATACGCCTCCTCAACGACCAATGGTTAACGGCGGTTCTGTGGAGCGGTTTTGCGAGAATAGTTAATAATGAGATCATCATTTTAGGAAATGATGCGGAACTGGGTAGTGACATTGATCCGGAAGAAGCTCAACAGGCACTTGAAATAGCCGAAGCTAACTTGAGTAGAGCTGAGGGTACGAAAGAGTTGGTTGAAGCGAAGCTAGCTCTCAGACGAGCTAGGATACGAGTCGAGGCTATCAATTGGATTCCCCCATCCAATTGAATACAATCCAATGGTTTAGTTGATACAAAGAAAAAGGGAAGAGGGGTAGAAAAAGTTATTAGATAGCGAAGCGAAGTAAGTCCAATGCTATCTAGTAATTTTTCTACCTACCTACCTACTATTGGATTTGAACCAATGACTCCCGCCGTATGAAAGCAATACTCTAACCACTGAGTTAAGTAGGCAATTTATCACCACAAAGGAAGACCCATTACTTCGATCGATTATAGATCGAATCCTTTTTATAAGCAATACTGCTCCGTTATTGGTATGTTATATAGTAAACAGATCAAAGAGATATCCTCTGGCATTAGAGAATATTCATCTTGACAAGAAATTATCTATATGTTAAGATATCTCTGACAAGGGCTATAGCTCAGTTCGGTAGAGCAACTCGCTTACACGTGCGCCAATGCTTTTCAAGGGAGCTTATTATGCAATGAACATAATTGATCTTATTGCAAAATCAATGTCTTACTTCATGGATTCGAGAGAATAGGAGAACAGTAGCCTGACAAACAGTCGGTTCAGTCCGATTCAGGTGCCAATTCAGGTGCCTAATCAAATAGAACCCTTATTGATTTGCTAGTTGATAAGGTAAATATCCAGCCCACTAAATGCTAGGCGTAATGAGGATAAGGGCCTCCAAAAAACTTCTTTTCGTTCTATGAACTTTAGGGTGTATGAAGTCTCATAGTCAACTCTTGCAGCGGAACGATAGAGACTCCATTTCACTTAGGTTGATTTAATTTAGGCCGGAGGCAGACCTAAGTCAAGGTAATCCTCCTTTGAAACACTTTGGTATTGCTCCTAGATAGATCATAATACAAATAATCAATCAGAGCACAGGGAGCCATCTCATTATCTTTCCGTAAAGAAAAACTATGGTGGACTAACTGATCTTTACATCAGTTGATGAAAGAGCCCAATGCAAAAAAATGCATGTTGGGTCTTTGAAACAGTTCGAATCATTTCGATAATAATCCGTTTGATCTGTTTTACCGAGAAGGTCTACGGTTCGAATCCGTATAGCCCTAATATGTCCTTTTTTTAGATTTTAGGATAGAGATCCTATGTTTCCTTTAGTATAGTTTTCATTTCCTCATTAGTACTTGTTTATAGACTGGACGGTCGCTTGCGCCATAGAATAGAGATAAAAGCATTACCACAGGCTCATTCATCGAAAATCTTAGAGACAGGAAAAGAAAAACGAATTTCTATCAAATCAATAGAAGGAAGGATCCCTTACCTGATTTGAATTCCATCCTCCTTCAAATAGGATATGCTCTAAGTCCCTAGACTTCCCTATAATAACTGCAATGATTTTCTCCATCTTGCGAATTCCTACTTTGTTTGAAGTATATTACTTTGCTTATATATACATTATCTAAATCGATCTACTTTAAATAAAATCCAAAAATAAAGAAAGAGTAAATAAGAAAACAGAATATTCTGTCTCATAGTTCTGAAATAGAGTTCTTTATTTTTATAGTATTACTCCTCATTAGGCTGCATACATTAGTCATCCTATCTTAATTAGGTTCTAATTTCTAATTAGAAATAGAATGGAAATCAAAAAGAAAGGGAGTCGGGATTCCATTGGATGAATCTTTAAAGAAGACAGGGCACAGAGGAAACAAAGGCTAAACTAAGTGCTTTGGTTTGAGCAAAACGGATTCTTGTTTCACCGAGGAAAAGAGAGAAGTTCTGGATAAATTGACAACGCTGACTTGAATTGACTAATTCAGTTCCGCCTATTCCACATTAATGGGAGTACATTTATGTTTCT